GGTGTCCCTCTTCTTGTACCCTTGAATCCACAAGTACCTGCGGAAGACCAAGAAATTACTCGACCACGTACATCTGTAACAGTTACAATAGTATTGTTGAAACTTGCTTGAACATGAATAACTCCCTTTGGTATTCTACGTGTATTTTTACGTGAACCCATATGTCTAGTCTTACGTGAACCAATTCTTGGTATAGGTTTTATCATCTCATCAATTGAAGTCAGAGATATTGTATGGATATATCCATTTCATGCCCAAACAAATTTTTTATTTCTTTCTTTTGTCGTTGGGTACTTTATATTTAGAGAGCCCCTCTTTTTTTTTTCTAAAAATTATAAAAAGTTATCCTTGTCTTTGTTTATGTCTCGAGTTGAAACAACTTACTATAATTCGTCCTCGCCTACGGATCAGTCGACATTTTTCACAAATTTTACGGACGGAGGCTCTTATTTTCATATTTGTCTTTCCTTAAGTTAATCCGGAATTTCTTTATTGGAAGAAAATAAATTTCTTGAATTTTTGAATTTCGAAATTGTATTGTATCTCCACGAAATGTTGAAGTCCTACTCACTAGCACAAATCATTCTAATCGTTGTTTCAGAGTAAAAAAATTCTACGTCCCTTAGTTGAGTCAGACTGCCTTTCGTCATATTTTCTATATTTACTGTTTTCATTTTTGTAAAAATCAATTATGTCGAACCTATTTGAAAACCTAATGTAGAATCCAATTTTCATTATCTAATCAAATCAAGAGTATACCTTTTAGAAAGTGATTGAGAAATGCCAAACTTGTTTTTGTTCCTTCACTTGGGGTATTAATTAATGTAGGAGACGTAATAGTAGAAACTGACCCTTTCATTCACAAATCTGAGAACTCCTTAAATTTTAGAATTGGGATAGGATAAAGATTACCATATATAGCACAAAATTTCTCCACCGATTCCTTTTAGTCGAGCTTCTCTGTCTGGCATTATACCCTGAGAAGTAGAAAGAATTACAACTCCCATACCGCCTAAAATTCTAGGGATTCCTTGATAGTTAGAATAGATTCGTAAACCAGGTCGACTGATCCTTTTTAAATTGAAAATTTTTCTATCAGGTACCTTCCTATTTCTTCTATGTCGTAGGGTTAAAACTAAAAAATATTTGTTGCTTTCCTGATGTTTCCTCATGTTTTCAATAAAACCTTCTCGCAAAAGGATTTTAACAATGTTTTCACTGATGTTAGTATAGGGTATTCGAAATGTTCTTTTTTTATTCATGCCAGCATTTCGTATATAGGTTAGTAGGTTACCAATAGTGTCTTTACTCATAATAAACTATTCTTTTCATTATTCCCGAATTCTTGTATAATTAACATGCTTTTTTTGAAGTTTTTCTTAATTGTTAAACATTTAAGAATTATTCTGATTGAAAGGCATATACGTGAGACACAAACAATCTATTAAATTAATTGAAATCTACTAATTAATCAATTTCATTACAAATACTAGAAACTGTAAAACTGTATTATGTCATAATCTTATAATACTTCAGGCGCTAATGAAACTATTTTAGCGAAATTTAACTGTCTTAATTCCCGGGCAATTGCTCCAAAGATTCGAGTTCCTTTTGGATTTCCTTCTTGATCAATTACAACTGCAGCATTGTCATCATATCGTATTATTAGACCAGTTTTACGTTTCAGTTCTTTACAAGTACGTACAATTACGGCTCTAATCACTTCTGATTTTTCTAACGGTGTATTTGGTAGTGCTTCTTTGATTACAGCAACAATAACATCACCGATTTGAGCATAGCGTCGATTACTAGCTCCTATAATTCGAATACACATTAATTTTTTGGCTCCGCTGTTATCCGCTACATTCAAATGGGTTTGAGGTTGAATCATATCATTTTTTTTATGCAATGCAAAGGCGACGTAAAAAAAGGAAATATTGTTTATTCAAAAGACATATACAAGTGTTTTTTTCAGCCGAAAAAATCTTTCTTTTGAGTTTCTACTCCTATCCTGAAATAATGAAGTGAGTTCGTATAGGCATTTTTGATGCCGCTATTGAAATAGCTTTTCTGGCTATATTTTCCGGTACTCCGCTCATTTCATAAAGTATTCTACCTGGTTTAATCACAGCTACCCAATATTCAGGAGATCCCTTTCCTGAACCCATACGTGTTTCTGTAGGTCTTACTGTAACTGGTTTGTCTGGAAATATACGTACCCATAGTTTTCCGCCTCGGCGTGCGTTTCTTGTCATTCCTCGTCGCCCTGCTTCGATTTGTCTAGATGTGATCCAAGCAGGTTCAAGCGCTTGAAGTGCATATCGACCAAAGGAAATAATATTTCCTCGAGAAGATATTCCTTTCATTCTTCCTCTATGGTGTTTACGAAATCGGGTTCTTTTGGGGTTATAGTTGATGTTTTTTTTTTTATTTCCATCTCTATTCCAGAGCTGGACATGAAAGTTTCATCTCATCCAGCTCCTCGCGAACAAAACGATTCTAAAAAAATAGACATCTATTTAATGAATAATATAAGGAAATACTATATTAAATCATAAGAGTTTTTGATAATATATTAGCAATTTGTATATTTTTTTTCAGATATAAATAAAAATGCATTCGATAGAAATTTATATAAAATTTGGTTTATTATAAAGTGTTAACCAATCCTTAATTTTGTTTTACGTTTTAGTAGCCTATTAGATTTACTACAATTTTGAAAATTTTTAAATCTTAAAAATAAAAACTTCCGCGGGCGAATATTTACTCTACTTAATATTCAGTTTATAGGATCAGTTCGTGGCATTGTTTTTATTTTAGGATTAATTAATGCCATGTGTTTAATCAGAATAAAGGAATTAATTCCTAGTTCGTTCCGCCATCCTACCCGATGAATCATTAGCATTCGTTTTCAATCGAATCTTCTGCAATCACAGGTTATGTCGTTCCCATCGCTTCGCGATTAATGGTTAGGTCTGAATTCTACAATGGAGCCCTTAATGAAATTTGTGGTTGAGTCAATCCTCTCAGTTTTGATTGACTCGGGTCTCTTAATTTTTTTATTCTTTATTTTTTTTTTTAATAGAACAATTTTGTTTAATTAGAGGTCAATTAGTATTAATGCTTTATTACTATTCCCTTATAGAATATCAATTTTTGACCTTACATATTTGAATTCTATATCATTCATTTTTCTTTTTTTCTCTCTTTCTCTCACCCTTCCATTTATCTGCATACTTTACTTTTATTGTTTTATAACTCATAATCAAATAGGTTTTGCCTTTTTTTTACAAAATAAATTTCAGTTGCTGCAATGATATGACTAATAAATCATATCGCGACTGGTTCCTTATATACAGATAATGCAAAAGGATGAGTTGGTTATTAGTTCATATGATCACTATGGGCCGGTCTTTTTTTTTATTCTAACCCTACAAAACCAACGAGTCACACACTAAGCATAGCAATTATATTGAATCAAATGATTAATGTAATTTTTATTTAACCTTATAGAATTTTTTTGAAGAATGAAATCTTTTTTTATTTTTTAGTCGATATACTTGATTGACCTAAAGGTCAATTTTTGAATTAAATAAAGGCTTATTATTACTGGTCTACAAAGATCCAAATTTTGATACCTAATGCCCCATAGATAGTTCGAACTGTATAGGAACAGTAATCCATTTTAGCTCGAATCGTTTGTAGAGGTACTCTACCTTCCCGGATCCATTCAACCCGTGCAATTTCTTTTCCATCGATACGTCCTGCTATTTGTATTTGAATGCCTTTTGTACCTGCCTGTTCAGTTAATTCAATAGCTTTTTTCATTGCTTTTCGAAATGAAACTCTATTTTTTAATTGTCCTGCTATAAATTCTGCAAGAATAGTAGGGTTTCCATAAGGATTTGAAATTCTTGAAATAGAAAAGTTGAGTTTCCGGTTCATAGTATTAAGTTCTTTTTGTATATTCATCTGTAATTCTTCGATTTTTTGAGGTTCTATTAATAATTTAGGGAATCCCATATAGATTATGACTTGAATTAAGTCGATTTTTTTTTGAATCTCTATACATGCAATTCCCTCGACAATCGAAGAAATTTTCAGATTTTTTTGTACAGAATTTTTGATACAAGTTCGTATTTTGTGATCTTCTTGTAAATCTTCGGAATAATTTTTTGGTTGTCCAAACCAAAGAGAATGATGCCTTTGGGTTGCACCAAGTCTGAAACCAAGTGGATTTATTTTTTGTCCCATAATCCCCCATTAGTATTACTATACATATGACGACTTTTTAGTACAGTACTTTTTTTCCATACAGCTTGTTTTTAAACATAATATCTTGTATTTTCTGTTTTGTGAATTTTTTTATATTAAAGAATTGAAATAGTCTTGCTCTGCATCTAAATCTTCAAGTACTATAGTTATATGGCAAGTAAGTCTTTTTATCGGATAACCCCGCCCTCTAGCTCGAGTTTTTAATTTTTTCACAACATTTCCTTCGGTGACTTGAACTTGACTAATGATTAAATTTGCTTCGTTAACGCGCATATTGTGATTCCCATTTGCTACTGCAGAAGAAATTAATTTTAAAATTGGATAACATGCTCGATACGGCATGAGTTCTAGTATCATAAGTGTTTCCGTGTACGAACGTCCACGAATCTGATCAATAACTCTTCGTGCTTTGTGAGCAGACATAGATATATATTGTCCGATAGTGGAGGCTTTTGTATATTGGTTGACCTCTTTCTGCTTTTTTCTCTTTATAATAATCATAAATTTCACGCCTCAATAAACTACTGAATCATAAGCATCTATATTAACTTTTACTATATTATTAATTAAATAAACAAATAATTAAATAAACAAAGACCCATTTTAAATTTTTAATTACGAGATTTATTATCGTTTTTTGTATGCCCCCGAAATTTTAGAGTGGGTGCAAATTCTCCCAATTTATGGCCTACCATACGATCTGTTATATAAACCGGCAAAAAATC